TAATATAGCGTGGTATAGATACTCATAGGTATAGATACTCATAGGTATAGATACTCATAGGTATAGATACTCATAGGTATAGATACTCATAGGTATAGATACTCATAGGTATAGATACTCATAGGTATAGATACTCATAGGTATAGATACTCATAGGTATAGATACTCATAGGTATAGATACTCATAGGTATAGATACTCATAGGTATAGATACTCATAGGTATAGATACTCATAGGTATAGATACTCATAGGTATAGATACTCATAGGTATAGATACTCATAGGTATAGATACTCATAGGTATAGATACTCATAGGTATAGATACTCATAGGTATAGATACTCATAGGTATAGATACTCATAGGTATAGATACTCATAGGTATAGATACTCATAGGTATAGATACTCATAGGTATAGATACTCATAGGTATAGATACTCATAGGTATAGATACTCATAGGTATAGATACTCATAGGTATAGATACTCATAGGTATAGATACTCATAGGTATAGATACTCATAGGTATAGATACTCATAGGTATAGATACTCATAGGTATAGATACTCATAGGTATAGATACTCATAGGTATAGATACTCATAGGTATAGATACTCATAGGTATAGATACTCATAGGTATAGATACTCATAGGTATAGATACTCATAGGTATAGATACTCATAGGTATAGATACTCATAGGTATAGATACTCATAGGTATAGATACTCATAGGTATAGATACTCATAGGTATAGATACTCATAGGTATAGATACTCATAGGTATAGATACTCATAGGTATAGATACTCATAGGTATAGATACTCATAGGTATAGATACTCATAGGTATAGATACTCATAGGTATAGATACTCATAGGTATAGATACTCATAGGTATAGATACTCATAGGTATAGATACTCATAGGTATAGATACTCATAGGTATAGATACTCATAGGTATAGATACTCATAGGTATAGATACTCATAGGTATAGATACTCATAGGTATAGATACTCATAGGTATAGATACTCATAGGTATAGATACTCATAGGTATAGATACTCATAGGTATAGATACTCATAGGTATAGATACTCATAGGTATAGATACTCATAGGTATAGATACTCATAGGTATAGATACTCATAGGTATAGATACTCATAGGTATAGATACTCATAGGTATAGATACTCATAGGTATAGATACTCATAGGTATAGATACTCATAGCAAAAAACCGTGGAACGGCGACAGGGGTTCCCGGGGGCTCCATAAGCTAATCTCCTATAAACCTTGGTCTCGGGGGGGGTTTCAAGGCAATCTACAGGAAAACAAGCTGTGGGGGGGGAAAGGGGGGGGTTGTCGCAAAAAACCGTGGAACGGCGACAGGGGTTCCCGGGGGCTCCATAAGCTAATCTCCTATAAACCTTGGTCTCGGGGGGGGTTTCAAGGCAATCTACAGGAAAACAAGCTGTGGGGGGGGAAAGGGGGGGGTTGTCGCAAAAAAAACCGCAAAAATTTTTACGGTTGAAAAGGGGGGAATTAGCAGGGATAGTGACATACATATGTCATTCTAGCATTCACTAAAATGCATCATACAAGAGACAATGTAAAATTATGGTACCTGGACTATATGTCCCTAACCTTGACCGTAAGCCGTGTCCCCACTGTGAGTAGCTGATGAAAGGCCCCCCAAAAAAAAATACCAGTAGTCTTTGCTGTCATTAAGTGGCCTGAGCTTGTACCCAGGTATTTAACGCATAGAAGGGATACCTTTTAAAAAGCAATTTGGGCGTCTCTTCGCTGTGTGTCCATAGATTCGGTTCCGTCAGATACCTCCTGAAATTTCAGGGCTGTAACTCTACAATCGAGGTCCCTTAGAAGATTCGAGGCTCCCTAGGACTGATTCCATGGCTGGTTGACGGGGGTACGATAGGGCTTATGAATTCTGCGTCGAGTTGAGTATGAAGAGTATAGGACTGGCATATTCATGGTTAAATCACTGTATTTGCAATTAATATTTTTATGTATTGGTGGACAGTCCATAGTAGGGTATTATTAAGTATAATTATAATAATCTGATAGATTTTAAGCAAGGGAAGGTCTCACCTTGATAATATGAATGAAGCATTCAATAAAGGGGTAAATGTGTGATGTAACTCTTAAGTAGTAAAATTTTTAAAATTATTAAGTTCAAGGTATACAGGAATAAAGGTTTTCTGTCAATGAGGATCAACCGGTTGGACTCACTTAGGAATTATGATCTGCGTATTCGTTAACAAGGGAAGGTACAATCAAGTAGTCATGATATGGGCGGGTACCATACATATGGTGGGGATTTAAATTTTTGGTCAGGTGAATAAAATGTAAGATGGACATAAGTAAGGGATATGGTAAGCTTGGGGTAAATAAATTAATGTACTATATACATAGTATATTATTAATCATACATTAATTGTCTTTAATCATTCATATTCTTATATGATCTTATTTATGTACGTCTTAATATGTATAAATGTAAATGTATGATTATTATACATATACTGTTATTAAACATACATTTATGTTATGGAGGAATATATGTTCATCTTAATATGGGGCATATAAATTTATGCTCGATATACATAGCGACGGGGGCAGTTGTTTTAAATTTTAAGGAGCTTGTTTTCAAGGAGGCCTAATGATGGGACAAGGAGGACAAAGATAAGAAAATAGAGTCCGGAAGCGATTTGGCCGATGGTGATAAAGGGGTCTTCTACGGGTTGGCCGCCAATTCATGTTAGGATGGCTGTATTAGCGATTAGGGCCCAAAAGAGTGTCTTAGCGATGGGGCGGAACATGAGAGAGCGTAGTTTGGAGGTGTGGATAATGGGCATGAGAAAAAGGACTAAAATAGAGAGTAAGAGAGCTAGGACCCCTCCTAATTTATTGGGAATTGAGCGTAAGATGGCATAGGCAAATAGAAAGTATCATTCTGGCTTAATGTGGGGGGGTGTAACGAGGGGGTTAGCTGGTGTGAAGTTGTCAGGGTCTCCTAGGAGGTTGGGGGCGAAGGTGGAGAGGGCTGCAAGGGCTCCGAGCATAACAGCGAAGCCTAGCAGGTCTTTGTAGGAAAAGTAGGGGTGGAAGGTAATTTTGTCGAGATTAGAGTTAAGACCCGTGGGGTTGGATGATCCTGTTTGGTGAAGAAATAGAAGATGAATTATGCTTGCAGCTGCAATGATAAAGGGTAGGATGAAGTGGAATGTGAAGAATCGGGTGAGAGTGGCATTGTCTACTGAAAACCCACCCCAGATTCATTGGACTAGGTCGGTGCCGACATAGGGGGCGGCTGATAAGAGGTTGGTGATTACTGTGGCGCCTCAGAATGATATTTGCCCTCATGGTAGGACATAGCCTACAAAGGCTGTAGCCATGACTAAGAATAGGAGGATTACACCAATATTCCATGTCTCTTTGTATAGATAAGAGCCATAATACAGACCTCGTCCAATGTGCAGGTAGATGCAGATAAAAAAGAAAGATGCGCCATTGGCATGTAAGTTTCGGAGGAGCCAGCCGTTGTTTACGTCTCGGCAGATGTGGGCTACAGATGAAAATGCGAGGGATGTGTCAGCTGTATAGTGTATAGCCAAGAATAGGCCTGTGGCGATTTGGGCGATTAGGCAGACTCCTAGGAGGGAGCCAAAGTTTCATCATACAGAGATGTTGGCTGGGGAGGGGAGGTCAATAAAAGACCCATTAATGATTTTGAGAAGGGGGTGGGATTTTCGGATTGTTGGGGCCATAAGTTTTTGTAGTTGAATAACAGCGATAGCTTTTCAAGCTATAGGTCCAGGTTAAAGCCCTGGCAGAAATACATGATTATAGAAATTTGCTTATTAGTGGGGCTATTGGCTGTGGCTTCTAACCCCTCTCCGTATTATGCTGCATTAGGTTTAGTTGGGGGTTCTGGGGTTGGATGTTTAGTATTAATTAAGGGGGGGGTTAGTTTTTTGTCTTTAGTTTTGTTTTTAGTATATCTGGGGGGGATAATAGTGGTGTTTGCTTATTGTGCTGCGTTGGTAGCAGAGCCTTATCCGGAGGCGTGGGGGAGTCGGGTGGTAATAATCTATCTTATCGTGTATAATTTTCTGCTGTTGGTTTTTTGAGGTATGCAAAAAGAGCATGGGGATACAAAACTTTTGTACTCCGGAGCTGGATTGGAGTCAGTTCATGGTGAATGGTGGGGGATTGGAAATTTATTATGTGACGGGGGGTGAGTTTTGTTCTTTGGCGGGTGGGCATTGCTGCTAACCTTATTTGTAGCTTTAGAGGTGGTACGAGGGTACAAGTGAGGGGGGACCTTACGAGCTGTAAGATTGTTAATGCAGAGATTAAGGTAATAAAAAGAATTGATAAATATGTTTTAATCAGGCCGGTTTGGGAGATTCGAGTAACTTTAATAGGTTGCAGTTGGGTTTTTTCAATGTGGTCTGGGCCGCATTTTTTTAGTAAAATTGACTCGATTAAGTGAGTGATAATTTGTCCGGCTGAGTTGAGGATAATATCCGAGGAAGTACGGTGAACAATTTGATTGTAAAATAGGGGGTCATATTTTTTTGATATAGCATAATTTGTTGGAGGGGTTGTTCAGAATGTTTTTGCAAGATCATAAGCAATAGCGAAAGCTAAGAGTGTAATAATTAGGGCTGTAAGTTTTATGTAGGTAGGCATAGTGTGAGTAATAGGATGATTTGGAAGAGTAATATTAGAGATTAAAAGACCGGCTAGAACACTTCCGACAGCCAGACGAGTAAGTGAATTTAATACACGGGTATCACTTTCATCATACAAGAGGACTGGGTTTGTTCGGGGATATAATATTGAGGCAAAATAAATTAGGCGTATACTATAGACGGCAGTGAAAGCGGTGGCAATAAGGGTTAGTGTGAGTGCCATAGAATTAGCGTAGGATGTACTAGCTGCTTCAATAATGGCGTCTTTAGAATAGAAGCCGGCAAGGAATGGGATACCCATTAGGGCAAAGCTGCCGATAGAGAGGCAGGTAGTTGTTATTGGAAGGGCTTGTTGAAGACCTCCCATTTTGCGAATATCTTGCTCATCATTAATGGAATGAATAATGAGGCCAGAGCATAGGAATAATATAGCTTTAAAGAAGGCATGAGTGCAAATGTGAAAGAAGGCAAGATAGGGGAAGTTGAGTCCGATTGCAACCATCATTAGCCCGAGTTGACTGGAAGTGGAGTAAGCAATAATTTTTTTAATATCATTTTGGGCTAAAGCGCAAGTAGCAGCAAAAAATGTAGAAATAGCACCCAGACAAAGGCAAATTGTGAGGGCCGTTTGGTTTTGGGACAGGAGGGGGTGGATGCGAATAAGGAGGAAAATGCCGGCTACTACTATTGTGCTAGAATGAAGCAGGGCAGATACGGGGGTGGGACCTTCTATTGCTGAGGCAAGTCAGGGGTGAAGACCAAACTGAGCAGACTTGCTCGCTGCTGCAGCAATAAAGCCGATAAGAAGAATTGTAGAGGGATATATCGAGAGAATAAAGGGGAGTTCTACTGATTGGGCATTTTTTATTAATCAGCAGAATGTAAGTAGGAAGCCGATGTCCCCGATACGGTTGTAAAGAACAGCCTGTAGTGCTGCTGCAGCGGCGTTACTCCGGGCATGATATCAGCCGATTAATAAAAAGGATATAATTCCTACACCTTCCCATCCCATAAATAAAAGGAGAAGGTTTCCTGCGGAGACAAGCGTAATTATGGCTAATAAAAAGATTAATAGGTATTTAAAGAAGCCCCCAATGTTAGGGTCAATGTGTATATATCATGTAGAAAATTCTAGGATACTCCATGTTACGAGGAGTGCAACGGGAATGAAAAGAATAGAATATTTATCAAATTGTGTTGTTAGGGAAAGGTTGGTAAGTCCAAAATCAAACCATTTTAGATTAGCTGAAGTGTCCATCTGTCCTTCAGACACAAAAAGTAGAAGTGGGACAAGAGAAACAAAGAACGCATTTTTTACTGCGTTTTTAGCATTTAGGTGGAAGGTTTTGGATTCGGGGCTTGTTAGGGGATAAACAATTAGGAGGATAGAAATAATTATTGCGGCAAAGGCTATTGCATTTAGTGTAAACATGTCTTATATTAGTTTTTGGAGTAATACAAGTGTGAGCGAGCCATGGAATTGAACCATGGTGGTGAGGAATTAGCAGTTCTCATTACTCCAGTCGGGCTCGGTGGACAGGAGGGGTTTAACCCCCGTCTCTAGAATCACAATCTAGGGTTTTCTTTAAACTATATCCACAGAAGATTAGTTCTGGTTTAAGAATGAGCAGGAGGCCGGGTAAAATATGTAGTAATAGTAGAAGGTGCTCTCGAATTTGAAATGGAAATAGTGTTTTGATATGGGTGGGAAGAGAGCCTCGTTGGGTAGATCAAAGAACATAGAGGGTATATGCAGTTGTAAAGATTAAATTAAGGGCTACTATTAAGAAGGCAAGGGGGGATCAATTATAGAGCGAAATTATGATGAGGACTTCACCCGCAAAATTAATTGATGGAGGTAAGGCTATATTAAATAGAATAATTGTTAATCATCAAGCCCCAGCAAGAGGAAAAATAAGTAGGGCTCCTCGGAGTAAAATTATTGTTCGGCTATTTGTGCGTTCATAGGTAGTATTAGCAAGACAGAAGAGAGCTGATGAGGTTAGGCCATGGGCGATCATTATTGCTATTGCTCCTGAATAACTTCAAGGGGAGGAGATTAGGGCGGCAGCAACTACTAGATTTATGTGGCTAACTGATGATATAGCAATTAAGGATTTTAAATCAGTTTGTCGCAGACAGAGAAGTGCTGTGGCTAGAATACCTAAAATAGCAATAAGTATAATAAATAATGTCTGATTAAGGGTGTTTTCTTGGAGTAGGGCAGATGTGCGAAGAATCCCGTAGCCTCCAAGCTTTAGAAGAGTTCCTGCTAGGACTATAGAGCCTGCGATTGGGGCTTCTACATGAGCTTTTGGAAGTCATAGGTGGAGGCAGTACATAGGTAGTTTAACAAGAAAAGCGGCGTTGTAAGTGGCTCAGAATAAGCCGGGGTAGCTTGTTGAGGCTTGGGTAATGCTTAGGGTATGAGTAAGAGCAGGTAATAAGGAGCCGTGTGCAGAATAAAATTTGATGAGCCAAATTATTAATGGAACTGCCCCCAGTATAGTATAGAAAGCTAAGTATGTGCCGGCTTCTAGTCGTCGTTCTTGGGCGCCTCATCGTGTAATAATAATTATTGTGGGTACTAGAGAGGCTTCGAAGAAGATAAAAAAAAGTATCAGGTCTGAGGATGTAAAGGCTAGCAGGGTAGTGAGTTGGAGAAATGTACTATTAACAATATAAGTTCGTTGTCGGTTAACAGGTTCTAGGTACATTTTGCTTTGACTGGCTAGCATGGTTAAAGGAAATAACCAGCATGTTAGGATAGCTAGGGGTCCTGAGATCTTGTCAATAAAAAATAAAGAATTAGAAAAGTTAAAGTCTTGGAGGAAAATCCAGGACATTGAGAAGAAGGCAATAAAGAAGCCTTGGGTAGTAATTAAGGTTCATAAGTGTTTAGGGGGTGCTAACAAAGTTGTAAAAAACACGGAAAGTCAGGCAGAAATAATTATTAGCATTGCAGGAGATTAAGGGTTTTTAGGTTATCATTACCGTGAGAGCGAGCAGTGGCAACTATCAAAGATAAGCCTAATCCCGCTTCACAGGCGGATATGGTTAATATTACTAGAGGGGCTATGAGGGGGGTGATTGACAGTTGATTGGGTCAGAGGCTGAGTCCGATAAAAATGGTTAATATTATACCCTCCAGACATAGGAGGGCTGACAGGAGATGTATGCGGTGGAAGGATAAACCTATAAGTACAATTGCAAATATCATGATTAAAAGAAAGGTCATAGAGGTACTATGGATTTAAACCATAATTAGCTGAGCCGAAATCAGCTGTCTTTCTTGGACTAGCACCCCATTCAGCTCATTCAAGGCCCCCTTGGAGTCACTCGTAGATGAAGCCGAGGGTTAATAAGATAACGATGATTGAGGCCCAGATAATGGTTATGAGAGGATTAGGGAGCTGAATGGCTCAAGGGGTAGGAAGAAGCAGGGCAATTTCTAAATCAAAAAGGAGAAATAAAATGGCCACAAGAAAGAATCGCATAGAATATGGGAGTCGGGCAGAACCCAGGGGGTCGAAGCCACATTCATAGGGGGAAAGCTTTTCCGTATCCGGGGTGATAAGGGGTAGTCAGAAACTCACGGCAGCTAGAATAATGGAGAGAAGGGAGGCGATGGAGAAGAATAGTAACATTATTTTCTCTCGGGTTTTAACCAAGACTAGGTGATTGGAAGTCATCTGTACTAGTTATACTAAGAAAATATGAGCCTCATCAATAAATTGATACATAGAGGAAAAGTCAAACAACGTCTACAAAGTGTCAGTATCATGCGGCGGCTTCAAAGCCAAAGTGATGTTGGGAGGTGAAGTGAAAAAATAATTGACGAAGAAAACATGTAATAAGAAAGATTGATCCAATAATAACATGTAGGCCGTGGAAACCGGTTGCCACAAAAAAGGTGGTTCCGTAAATTCCGTCTGCAATAGTAAAGGGGGCCTCGTAATATTCTATTGCTTGAAGAAGGGTAAAATAGAGACCCAGTGTAACCGTAATAGCTAAGGCTTGGAGGGCCCCCTTTCGGTCAGCTTGCATAATGCTATGGTGGGCTCAAGTAACAGATACCCCAGAGGCCAGAAGAACTGCTGTATTAAGAAGAGGGATTTCGAATGGGCTAAATGGGGTAATTCCGGTTGGGGGTCAGCATTCACCAACTTCAGGGGTTGGAGCAAGACTAGCGTTGTAGAATGCCCAGAAGAAACCAACGAAGAAAAATACTTCAGAGGTAATAAATAAGATTATACCGTAGCGAAGTCCCTTTTGTACTGGGGGTGTATGATGACCTTGAAAGGTGCCTTCACGAACTACATCTCGCCATCACTGATATATAGTTAGGAGTATTAGGGTGAGACCTATTGCTAGAATAATAAAGTTATTAAAGTGGAATCATGCAGCAAGACCTGATGTTAATAAAAAAGCGGCGGCGGCTCCTGTTAAGGGCCAAGGACTGGGATCAACTATGTGGAAAGCGTGAGCTTGGTGGGCCATAAGTGTTTTCTTGGAGATAAAGGCTTAGAAGTAATACAAAGACGTAAGCCTGAATTATTGCGACTGCGATTTCAAGGATAGTTAATAAGATAAGAACGGCAAAGGTTAATAAAGAAGCTGTGGGGGACAGGGAAAAGATTGCAGATACGGCTGATGAAATCAAGTGAATAAGGAGGTGTCCGGCAGTGAGGTTAGCGGTAAGTCGGACTCCCAAGGCCAGGGGGCGGATGAATAAGCTAATAGTTTCAATTATAATCAAAACAGGAATAAGTGGGGTGGGTGTACCTTCTGGAAGGAAATGTGCTAGCGAGTGATTAAATTGGTTGCGAAATCCCACAAGAACTGTTGCGAGTCAAAGGGGGAGAGCTAGGCCTAGATTGATAGATAGCTGGGTTGTCGGCGTAAATGTATATGGAAGTAGGCCTAGTAAATTTATGCTCAGGAGGAATGCCATTAGAGAGGTAAGAAGGAAGGCTCATTTATGAGCTGGGGAATTTAAAGGTAAAAAGATCTGCTTCGTAAATGTGATTAGGAATCAGTTTTGTGAAGTTAAAAGACGGTTACTAACTCACCGGGTGGAATGTGATGGGAATAAGAGTCATGGGACTAGCATGGCTAATAGAATGAGGGGAATACCTAATGAGGTTGAGGAGGCAAATTGGCTAAACAGATCTATTGTCATGGTCAGGTCCAGGTAAATTTAGTTATTTTTGTACTTTTGGTATTTGGCTCATTTAAATTGGTGTGACCTAAAATTTTGTTAGGTGCCAAGAGTAAAAAAATGAATCATACAAGAAGGAGGTAAAGAAGTCAGGGGCTTGGATTAAGTTGGGGCATGTCACTAAGGGTGGTTGGAATCACCTGTCTACAGCTTAAAAGGCTGTCGCTAACCTACAGCTTCTTAATGAGGCGTCTTGGGCGGTATTAATTCAGTTTAAAAAGTCAGGAACTGGTAAGGCTTCTACTACAATTGGCATGAAACTGTGGTTTGCTCCACAAATTTCAGAACATTGGCCATAATAGACTCCTGGGTGGGGAATAAGAAAAGAAGTTTGGTTGAGTCGGCCTGGAATTGCGTCCGATTTTACACCTAGCGCGGGGACGGCTCAGGAATGGAGGACGTCTTCGGCGGTAATTAGGATTCGTGCGGCTGTTCCGATTGATGTTACTATTCGGTTATCAACTTCAAGGAGGCGGAAGTGCCCGGGCTCTAGGTCTTTGGTTGGGATTATGTAGGAGTCGAAGTTGAGGTCAGTAAAGTCAGAATATTCGTAACTTCAGTATCACTGGTGTCCAATCGTTTTGATGGTCATATCTGGGTTACTAATTTCGTCCATCAGATAAAGGATGCGAAGAGATGGGAGGGCAATTACAATGAGGATAATGGCCGGCATAATTGTTCAGACTATTTCAATTTCTTGAGCATCAATTGTATTGGTGCTAGAGAGTTTTGTTGTTATTAAAACAGAAATAATATATAGAACTAGCATACTGATTAAAAGTACTGCTATAAGGGCATGATCGTGAAAGTGGAGGAGTTCTTCTATAATAGGTGAGGCTGCGTCTTGGAAGCCGAGTTGGGTGGGGTGTGCCATAGAGGAATACAAGAGTTTAACTAGTAATTTTGCCTTGACAAGGCAGTGTTATTATTTAACTAATTCCTCAAGAAAGTGACAGAGAGGCTATGTGTCTGGCTTGAAACCAGGGTACGGGGGTTCAATTCCCTCCTTTCTCGTGTTAATTTGATGGAGAAAGTTGATTCTTCAAATGTGTGGTAGTGCGGTGGGAAGCCCAGTAGCCACTCGATATTAGTTGAGGTGAGCTCTGACCCGGAGAAGAGGCGTTTAGCGGCAAAAGCCTCTCAAATAATAAATATTATTATTACTACGGCTACTAGGGAAATTAGAGAGCCTACGGATGAAACTGTATTTCATAGGGTGTAGGCATCAGGGTAGTCTGAATAGCGGCGAGGTATCCCGGCTAAACCAAGAAAATGTTGTGGAAAAAAGGTTAAATTTACTCCGGTAAATATAACTACAAAGTGAATTTTAGTTCATAATTCATGGAGGGTGAAACCTGTAAAGAGGGGGAATCAGTGAACAAACCCGGCTATAATGGCAAAGACTGCCCCTATTGATAAAACATAATGAAAGTGGGCTACTACATAATAAGTATCATGAAGTACAATGTCAATTGAAGAATTAGCTAAGACAATTCCAGTAAGCCCTCCAACTGTAAATAGGAAGATAAACCCAAGGGCTCATAGTATGGGGGCCTCCCATTTAATAATTCCCCCATGTATAGTAGCTAGTCAGCTAAATACTTTAACTCCGGTTGGAATGGCAATAATTATTGTAGCAGATGTAAAGTAGGCACGTGTGTCAACATTAAGGTCTGTAGTAAATATATGATGAGCCCAAACAATAAATCCTAAAAGGCCGATGGATAGTATAGCTCAAACTATGCCCATATATCCGAAGGGCTCTTTTTTGTTAGAGTAGTAAGCAACCACATGGGAAATAATGCCGAAGCCTGGGAGAATAAGAATATATACTTCTGGGTGACCAAAGAATCAAAACAGGTGTTGGTAGAGAACAGGATCCCCTCCACCTGCAGGATCAAAAAATGTTGTGTTTAAGTTTCGATCGGTCAACAGTATTGTGATGCCTGCTGCTAGAACTGGGAGGGACAGAAGAAGTAGTACAGCGGTGATTAGTACAGATCAAACAAAAAGGGGTGTTTGGTATTGCGTGATTGATGTGGGCTTCATATTAATAATTGTTGTAATAAAGTTGATGGCCCCCAGAATTGATGAAACCCCAGCCAAATGAAGAGAAAAGATGGCTAGGTCGACAGAGGGTCCTGCATGGGCAAGGTTTCCCGCCAGAGGAGGATAAACAGTTCAGCCTGTGCCTGCCCCGGCTTCAACCGTGGAGGATGCTAGAAGGAGAAAGAAGGAAGGGGGTAAGAGTCAAAAACTCATGTTGTTTATCCGGGGGAAGGCCATATCAGGGGCCCCAATCATGAGGGGTACAAGTCAATTTCCGAAGCCTCCAATTAGAATAGGCATAACTATAAAGAAAATTATAACGAAGGCATGAGCAGTAACAATTACATTATAAATTTGGTCGTCACCGAGAAGAGTTCCGGGTTGGCTAAGTTCTGCTCGAATAAGCAGGCTAAGAGCTGTACCGACTATTCCGGCTCACGCACCAAAAATTAAGTAAAGGGTTCCGATGTCTTTGTGGTTTGTAGAAAAAAATCAGCGGGTAAATATCACAGGTAAAGTGGCCGAGTAGGCGGCGGGTTGTAGCCCCGAAGACAGAGGTTTGAGCCCTCTCTTTACCAGGCTCTGGGGTGTGAACACGTGCGGTTGCAAACCGCAAAACGCAGGATAATACCTGCCGGGGCTTCTCCCGTTTAAAGAAGCGGGAGAAGTAGAATGAAGCTCGCTGGATAGAGTGTTTAGCTGTTAACTAAAATATTACGGGATCGAGGCCCGTCATTCTAGAGGGCTTTATCTTAATTAAAGGGCCTGAGTTGCATTCAGGAGATGTAGATTAATATTCTGCAAGTCCTACAGAAACTGAAGGGGTTTAACCTCCGCTTAAGGCTTTGAAGGCCCTTGGTCTTTGTTAGCCTAAGTTTCTATAAAAAAATGAGGAGGGTTGTGGTAAGTGGTAAAAAGATAAGTGCTAGAGTATTTATAATCGCGGTAATTGGGAGGGATTTGTTTGATGTTCGTCAAAAGGAAAATGAATTGGGGGTGTTTGGCGGGAGAGTTAGGGAGACGATATATGTTAGTCGGAGATAAAAGAATAGGGCTAGTAAAGAGGCTAATATAATTAGGGCAGCAAGAAGGGTAGCGTCTTGTTTTACTAGTTCTAGGGTAATAAGTAATTTGGGGGCAAAACCTGTTAATGGTGGGAGTCCTGCTAGTGACAGGAGAATGAGTAGTGTAGAGGCAGTGAGGGTGGGAGTTTTTGATCATGAGGTAGAAATTTCTGACATTTTTGTGGTGGTAAGGGTTATTAGGGATAAAAATATAGAAGCTGTTATGACAATATAAAGAATAAAGTTAAATAGGGTCAGGCTTGGATTAAATTTTAGAACAATAATTATTCACCCTAGGTGGCCAATTGAGGAAAATGCTATAATTTTGCGTAGTTGAGTTTGACCAATCCCCCCTCACCCCCCTACAAGAATAGAGGTAAGGCCTAGAATAATTGTTAGGTCTAAATTAATTAAATGAGAAGTTTGGAGAAGAAGTGTTATTGGGGCGATTTTTTGTCAGGTTGATAAGATTAGTCCTGTAGACAGTGAGATGCCTTGTAAGACTTCGGGCATTCAGAAGTGTAGAGGGGCAAGTCCAAGTTTTATTATAAGAGCAATGGAGAGGGCATTCATTGGTAGGTCAGAAACAGAGTCAATGTTTCATTCTCCGGTTTGTCAAGCATTAATGAGGCTGGAAAATAAAACTAAGGCGGAAGCAGCAGCTTGTGTGAGGAAATATTTTGTAGCAGCTTCGATGGCTCGTGGGTGGGGGATTTTTGTTATAAGGGGAATAATAGCGAGGGTATTGATCTCTAGGCCAACTCAGGCAAGGATTCAGTGATAGCTCGAGAGGGTAATGGTAGTTCCGATGGCGAGGCTTAGTAAGAAGATTATCAAGGCAAGGGGGTTAATTAGTAAAGGAAGGATTTTAACCAACATTGTTGGGGTATGGGCCCAAAAGCTTATTTAGCTGACTTTACTAAGGAGTAGTATAAAGGAAGTACAAAGGGTTTTGATCTCTTAGGTATAGGTTCGACTCCTATTTCTTTAGAGGAAGTGAGGGGGTTTGAACCCCTATTAGCCTCCCTATCAAGGAGGTCCTTAGCTTTCAGGCACGCTTCCAGGGTAGGGGGGGAGTAAATAGGAGGGAGACAGGCATAGAAATGTGGAAGATAATTAGGGCTAGCGTGAGGGGGAGAAAATTTTTTCACACAAGGTGTATGAGTTGATCGTAGCGGAATCGTGGGTAAGAGGCTCGAACCCAGAGAAAACAGAGGGAGAGGATAGAGGCTTTAGTCATAAGAAAGGCTGTTGAGAGTGTCAGTGATGTTAGACAAGATCCGAGAAAAATAATGGTGGATAGTGTATTTATTATAAGGATATTGGCATACTCTGCTAGGAAAAATAAGGCAAATGGTCCGCCTGCGTACTCAACGTTGAAGCCAGATACTAGTTCAGATTCACCTTCTGTTAGGTCAAAGGGGGCTCGGTTGGTTTCAGCTAGGGTGGAAACAAATCATATAAATGCTAGTGGTCAGAGGGGAAAAACTAATCACACATATTGCTGTAAAGTGCTAAAGGCAGAGAGAGAAAACCCCCCCGCTAGGAAAATAGCACATAGAATAATTAGGGCCAATGTAACTTCATAAGAGATAGTTTGGGCAACAGCTCGGAGAGCCCCAATTAAGGCATATTTAGAGTTGGAGGCTCAGCCTGAGCCTAGAATTGTGTACACGGTTAAGCTGGAGATAGCGAGAATAAATAAAATACTGAGGTTAAGGTCTGAATACGGAACGGGAAGGGGAAACGGAGTTCATATAATTATGGCGAGGGTTAGGGCAAGGGTTGGGGCGAGGATAAATAGAATTTGAGAGGATGTTGATGGGCGAATGGGTTCTTTAATAAATAGTTTAAGTCCGTCGGCAATGGGTTGAAGAAGTCCATAGGGTCCGACTACATTCGGGCCCTTACGATGCTGCATATAACCTAGGACTTTCCGTTCAATGAGAGTTAAAAATGCGACGGCCAGGAGAATCGGGGCAATATAAAGAAGGGGGAGAAGATACACTAAAAGAAGTTTCATAAGTTAGTGGGGGGATTTGAACCCCCGGTTGAAAGGGCTTAGATCTTTTGCATAACCGAGCTCTGCCACGCTAACTACCTTGGTCTGCGGTGCAGTGTTAGGTCTAGACTAATTAAGATATATTCATTAGTGAAGATAATGGCTTGTTTTTGCATTGGCCATGTTGTCCCGATCCTTTCGTACTGGGGAAAACACTTTATAGATAGAAACCGACCTGGATTGCTCCGGTCTGAACTCAGATCACGTAGGGTTTTAATCGTTGAACAAACGAACCTTTAGTAGCGGCTGCACCACTAGGATACCCTGATCCAACATCGAGGTCGTAAACCCACTTGTCGATAGGAGCTCTTGAAGTAGATTGCGCTGTTATCCCCAGGGTAACTTGGTTCGTTGATCAAAAAATTGGATCATTAAACATCAGTTTATTGATTCTTAGAATTGTGGTTCATAGATAAAGGCGTTGGCCTATTTGTCGTGGAGGTTAATTTTTTCTCCGCGGTCCCCCCAACCCAAAACTAATATATAATTTTCTTAGGCTATAGTGATATAAATGCGTAGAGGTATATATTGAGTTTAAAGCTCCATGGGGTCTTCTCGTCTTATACAATAATTCCCGCTTCTTCACGGGAAGATCAGTTTCACTGATTGGAGAAAGGAGACAGTATAGCCCTCGTGATGCCGTTGATACGAGTCCCTATTTAAAGAACAAGTGATTATGCTACCTTCGCACGGTTAGGGTACCGCGGCCGTTAAACTTTGTCACTGGGCAGGCTGGACCTCTTATATTAAATCAAGAGGCGATGTTTTTGGTAAACAGGCGGGGCTAAGGTTTGCCGAGTTCCTTCTTTCTCTTTTAATCTTTCCTGTAATGTGCTGGTGTAAGGTTAACGTGGGCGTTTATAGGGTTTTCTAGGTCGAATGTTACTATAATAAGACATTTACGTTAATTACCAATGGTAGGTCCATTTTGGTTTATGCTTACATTTTGGAGAAAGGCATTTTCTTGTTACTAGTTCTAGCATAATTGCTTTTATAGAAATATAAAACAGTTCAGTAGTAGTGAAGGGTTTAATAGGTATATAGAAATTGGGGGAGAAATAATGGTTAAGCTTTAACGCTTTTTAGAAGGTGGCTGCTTTTAGGCCCACTTTGTTTAGGTCTCCCACTTTTACCCGGTGTTAGAGGTTGTATCCTGTTTCAAATAAGCTGTGCCTTATTTGAATAGCTCTTAAATTTAGGATTATGTTTAAGTCACATAAGAAATTTAAGGTAGAGCTAAAACTCTTTTCCTGAACAACCAGCTATCTCTAAGCTCGGTAGGCTTTTCACCTCTACTTAAAAATCTTCCCACTCTTTTGCAACAGAGACGGGTTGGCCCCTTGGGCTGTTTTGAAGTAGCTCGCTTAGTTTCGGGGTGTCAAACTAAAAGTTTCGTTTTGCTTGGGGGGACTAGCTAGACCATGATGCAAAAGGTACGAGAATTTATCTCTGCTATTTTTGGCTTTAAAGTTATTTCATTTTTATTTCATCGTTCCCTTGCGGTACTACATCTGAAGCGCTTAGAAATTTTTTGATCGCCTGTACTAAAATGTTAAAATGTTTTGTTTATAAGCAGTAGGATTGGGAGGTCATGCGGGCAAAATTTACGGCTAGATTTCAGGCTCAAAATGATCTGGGTCAAACAGATATCTGTCCGGTGTAAGCGGAGAGCTTTTATTAAGCTACACTTTGTTGTAAGCCAAGTGCACTTTCCAGTACACTTACCATGTTACGACTTACCTCTTCTAAAAGTAAATAATGGGTTAAAGATCTGGATTGAGGAATATCGAAGAGGGTGACGGGCGGTGTGTACGCGTCCCAGAGCCGGGTTAAAAGGAACACTCTATTTTCCTTTTACTACTAAATCCGCCTTCATGACTAGGATTTCACATAGTCTTTCGTATGTTCTAAGTTAGAAATTGTAGCCCATTGCTTTCCGTTCCGTGAGCTGCACCTTGACCTGACGTGTTGATGAGAATCATTGGGCCTACTATAAGCGTTCACATGGTAGGCTTTCGACGGAGGTATACAGACTGAAAAGCGAGGAATGGTTAGGTGTAGCGGGGATCATCGATTATAGAACAGGCTCCTCTAGGTGGGTGGGACACCGTCAAGTCCTTTGGGTTTTAAGCATTGCTCGTAGTTCCCTGGCGTTGGATGGTGTAAGTTAATTGTTTACGACTGGGCATAGTGGGGTATCTAATCCCAGTTTGTCTTCCCAGCTGTCGTGGGTTCAAGTGTAATTAGGGTAACTTTCGTTTATGGTTTTCTTAATAACAAGCTTATCACTACTAAATATTAATTTAACCCTAATTGTTGGGGGCTTTAATCACGCTTAACGCCGGTGACTATCAGCTTGGGCCCCACGGTGTAGCCGCGGCGGCTGGCACCGGGTTAGCCGGCCCTCTTTTCTCTAACTAGATCAAGCTGTCGCTTATATCTAAGATTTATCACTGCTGATTACCCTTGGGGGTGTGGTGAGACTAGGTGTTATGGGCAGGAATTGTGCCTGATGCCAGCTCCTTCTCCTGGTGTAGGTTAAAAGGGCGTTCTCACTGGGGTGCTGAGACTTGCATGTGTAAAATGAGAAACAGATGATAGTAAGGCTAGGACCAAACCTTTGTACTCTCAGAACTTTTTAGGGTTCATCTTAGCGTTTTCAGCGCTATACTTTGGAATTAAGCTATAAGAGTGCAGGGCATAATTTAAATAGAATGCCGGCTTTGGGGGCCGGTAGTAAAGGTTAAATTCCTTTTGCCTTGAAGCCCTGAGCAGGGTTTAGGCTGCAGTCTCCGGCTTACAAGACCGGTGCTTTAGTTTAAGCTATCAGGGCTTAAGCTTTTACTTGGACTTGCACCAAGAGATGCTGGCTCCTAAGACCAGTGGATGGCTCTTTTCCTTTAAAAGC